GTTTTTGATCGGAGTTTGAAAAAAACCGAGAGACCCCTTAACTATTTAAGTTGTTAATAGAACGAATCACACTTTTACCACTAAACTATACCCGCTACATATTTATTATTGTATATGAATGGACCATTTGTCGAACAAAGAAAGGGGTGAGACAAAATCAAGATAGCATCAGAATCATGAAAATGATAGTGTTGACACGTATTTCGTCTCGCCGGGGACTTAAAAAGAAGCTAAGCGAAGAGCGGAAAGCTTATTTAAATAACATAACATAAAAAGTTAAGCTTTTGCTGGGAAGTCATTACTAAACTAACGGTTCCCACCGGAAGGGAAGGGGTGATTGAAGCTAGACTATAAAAATGATAAATTCTGTATACAAGGACTCCCTTTTTCACCTTCTTTTCAACTGCCAGTGCCCCAGCCAGATCTTATGAATTCGGGTCAATTGAATCTCAACTGTTCAAATAAAGTTTGTCTCTTGAAGAAGTAAATGAGTTATATTGAGTTCTATTCTATTAGAAATATGTGTTTTTCTATTAGAAATATTTTGAATATTGAATATTGTTAAATGTAATTTAATATTGTTTAATATATATGATATGTTATCATATGTGTTTTTTTATTCCTTACTTGACAACAGTCAGTAATTAAGTAATAAACTGAGAAAAAGAAAAAAAATCAATAAAAATAAAAAAGACGAATAAAAAAGAAATATGAAATTAAATTAAATAATAATAAATGGCACTTTGATCATAGGAATGATAATGGAAATTTCTCTTGTTGTTGCTGCTTCAATAACAAGTATTTTTGATTGATATAAATTCCAAATTCAATCGTTTGATCTATGAAGGATTCATTGGAATAAAAGAAGAAATGGCCCGGCCAGTACTTAAGCAGACCGGGCCGGGAGAATTTCGTATAAAATCAAAGAACTAAGATAGTCTTTCTATTGAGGAGATCCGTTTTGAGTCATTATCCATATTGAATTCCCGATCAATTCGTTTTTTCTATCTTTTTTCTTATATTATTTTTCTTATACATAATATATTTATTCATATTTATATATTATATATATATTTATTCATAGTTTAAATTTAAAATAAAGTTAAATAAAAAGATAATCTAAATGAAAAAAGAAATTAATAATGAAAAAAGAAAATAAAGATAAAGAAGGTGGATTTTTATCAATCTTTATTTCACGTGTTACATCACATACATAAAAAATTTGCAATTTGGAATTAGGAGAGATGGCTGAGTGGACTAAAGCGGCGGATTGCTAATCCGTTGTACGAGTTATTTGTACCGAGGGTTCGAATCCCTCTCTTTCCGCTTTCTCTGATCACTTGGGATTCTCAAATTCGAAAAAATTATGATCCCTTGATTTTATCATAGTTAAATGTATGAAACAAATAAGATTATTAAGAATTCATTTAGAAAAAAAAACAAAAAAAAAAACGATAAATTTTTTATTCCTCACGTCCAGGATTGCGTCCTGGATCATTAGATAAGAATCCAAAGATAAAAAGGGAAACAAAGAATATCACTACTGTGTAAACAAAGAGTTTGAGAGTAAGCATTACACAATCTCCAAAATCATTTTTTTTTTGAAAAAAGGGAATAGATTACCTATTTTTTACCACATATACTATTTTATTTGTTTTGACACTCAAAAAAATGAAAAAGAAAATAAATTCTTGAAAATCTTATTTTAACGAATTTATTTGTAATAAGATTTTTATTCATTCGTTACCCAAGATTTCTTGTCATATCAATAATTAGGTATTGTGGAGTACCTAATAGTCCATGCTCACTGGAAGGCCAGAACGGGGAAAAGGCTGATCCAAATTCATCGCTGCGGTTATTCATTCAATATACAAGAATTTCGATTTTTGAATCGAGGGTTCGTAATGTAAGACTTATCTGATCTTTTCCATTTTTAGAATTTTTTTATCGAATACATCATCAATTTAGCAGAGTATTAAGGATTTCATCGAAAACTTACAGCGGCTTGCCAAACAAAGGCTAAGAGAAAAAAGAGTACAGGTATGACAGGCATAACATCTACGATGGGATTGAAAATGGCATAAGCTTCGGGCAATTTGGCGAAGAAAAAACTACTCGAATAAAGGACAGAATTAAGACAGACATCGATTAAACTAAAGATATTAAGCATAACAAACATTTCGTTCTTGTGGATTAGGTAATTTGATTTTGAGTTATTTTTATAAGGGAAAAATGAAAAAGGCAGATCAAGAAATCCTTCTTTTTCTTCGGTTCGGACTCTCCCAAATAAAAAATCCCTCCCTCCATTATCATTCTCAAATGAGAATATAAGGAATTCTACTTTCATACAATATCTTAATTGAATTCTATGTAATGATCAATGAATTTTTTTGATTCTATATCTAGATGTCTTGAATCCTAGCAACAAAATATCCCATATGTTTTTATGTATTTGGGTTGGGATTGACGAATAAGCAATACCAATATTAGTGTTGATTAGTGTCGAATAGAAATCAAAATGGGGCGTGGCCAAGCGGTAAGGCAGCGGGTTTTGGTCCCGTTATTCGGAGGTTCGAATCCTTCCGTCCCAGATCGTTTCTGATGAAACGAAAGAAAAGATGGGATCACACTGCATTCCACATGAAACAAAAATTTTTTAAAGGGAAAAATCTTTTCTTATGAATTTTCAGAATGGTTCTCAGAATCATATCTGAGAATTTGTTTGGTTTCTCACAAACGGAATCAAGTGTCAAATGTGGGTAAAATTGAATATTTTAATTTTCATTCCAAAAAGAAATTTTTGGTCTATTATATCATAAACATTCAGGATATATTCGTACTACTCATATTCATTTCATATTCATTTTGAAGTTAGTTTCTTAGAGAAACTTTATGTCCCATATCTAATACCTGTGAAATGGGAATTATCACATGATGCATTCTGAATCACAATGTGAGAGAAAGACCTCTCTATTCCCTTTCCCCAAACCTAAAGTCAATAAAAAGAAAATAAATGGTATCCCACCCAATTCCACATAGAATGTAGAGATTAAAGAGTGGGGAGTTTTGAATTTCATCACAGGTCTTAAAACTTCTAATTAAAGTTGGCGCGGTAAAAGAAAAAAAAAATAGGAAAGATTGATCTGGACCTTATTTTTTTGTATCTTAGATATTATCTGGTTCAAATGAACCATTGTAAATCAATGTAATGTAGTGATTGGGGATAAATTCGTATATTCCATCTATTTGACTTTAGAATTGATCGAAAAATTCTTGAATCTGAAGTAAAACAAAATCTGTATAAGAAACAAGGCCTATGCCTATATGATATATATTATGTATTTTTATTGTATTGTTGTATTTCAGTAACAAGGGCTTTTCGGTTAAGTGAAAAGGATCCGTGATTTTTAAAATATCTATAATTACCTCGGCTAAGGTAAGAACTCTTCGTTGTATATGATGGATCCAAAAAGACTTTTCTGATTCTTGATTCAGATTTTCTCTTTCAGATGAAAGAAAGAATAACAATAACGTAAGGAACTTCATTTTCCCTTACACGAGATCTTTTTTTTTTTTACTTCATTTTTTTTCTTGATTGGTACTGGAAGAAGTATGAGAAATCCATATTATCAAAAAAACTTTCTACTTTTTCGGGTCATTGGAATAGCTTATTTGGTTACTAATTGATTTGATTTCGGGATTGGAAACCATTAGTATTATACTATAGAAACAGAAACCTCTTTTGGAGGTTTATAGTTTCTTTGTTCGAGAAAAGTGGATCCTTCATGATTGATCGTCTCGAACAATCTGTTGAAGATGTAAATAATAAGTCTTAAGCAAACTCATTTATTCGTCTTATTTATATATATTTATAAATAAATATTTTCATTCGTATGATAGAATATGGGGTTAAATTAAATAAATTCGATCCCTGTTGACCCTTATCCGGATAAATACTTATTTATCCGTAGATAGAAAGTATTTTATCCGTAGATAGAAAGTATGGACTATTATATACCGGTTGAACCAATGACTATTCATGATTTTATATTGAATCAATTCCATACCGCTTTGAAATTTCAATTAGAGGAATGTTATGGTAAAACTTCGTTTGAAACGATGTGGTAGAAAGCAACGTGCGACTTGAAGGACATGATCGGCTGTGGATTTTTACATCCGCCATTTTCTATAGTAATGAAGATGCTCTTGGCTCGACATAGTTTGTTCTGCCCGGAACCTAATTTGTGTTGGGTTATAAGTAAATAGTACATGATGAAGCTCGAGAAGAAAGGATTTATTCATTTTTCAAGGGAAAGAATCTAGGGTTAGTGAAAATCAATAAGTTAGACCAACTTTGTAAGTATATCCTCACTATATATAAATTCTATATCGAAAGGTTCAAATTCAGAACAAGTTTGAAAAGTCCAATTTTTCGAAATTGGTAAAACTATTTCGATGAAAAGTGTATGACAAGGGAATCAATCGTTCGTATTCTATTTATATAGAAAGAAATAACAGAAATAAATAACAAAAAAGGGTATGTTGCTGCCATTTTGAAAGGAATAAGGATCCCCGGGGTAATGTCTAAACCCAATGATTTCACAAAGCAAAGATAAAGGATTCCGAAACAAGGAAACACTATTTTCAATTGTCTCAACAATTGGATCAGACTGAGGAATAAAAATAGATTCGAAATGAGACAAACAAAAGAGTTTAGAGACGGCTCAATAAATGTCTAAGGATTTTCTTGTCAGAATTACCCAACTTGAGTTATGAGTATGAATGAGATTTCTTTTTTTCTGTAAGGGAAGAAGAAAAAAGTACTCAATTCAAATCATAGTAAAATTCATGATTTTATGGATCCACTTGCTATTATATACAGAAATTAGAATCATTTTTCTCGAGCCGTATGAGGAGAAAACCTCCTATACGTTTCTAGGGGGGGCATTGTTTATTTACATCTATCCCAATGAGCCATCTATCGAATCGTTGCAATTGATGTTCGATCCCGAAGAGAAGGAAGAGATCTTAGAAAAGTAGGTTTTTACGATCCGATAAAGAATCAAACTTATTTAAACGTTCCTGCTATTCTATATTTCCTTGAAAAAGGTGCTCAACCTACAGGAACTGTTTATGATATTTTAAGGAAGGCAGAATTCTTTAAAGAAAGAACTTCGAGTTAATTAAAGGAAAAAACAAAATTTTGAAATAAATAAAATAAAGTAGGGAAGGGTAACTAGTATCTATCCTTGTGTAATTATTTATATTTACAATTTACACACAATTTTACTTTTTCTTACTTTATTCATATTTATTTTGGCGGGGGAATTGAATTTAACAACAAACAAGGGGTTAAGCTTGCTTATCGTACTTTTATTGATTGAATAAACTTGAATTTTTTCTTTACCTTTTCCTTCATTTTTTCCATTCCAATTTCTTATTTATGTTTATGTTGTGCCAATCCAACACAAGTCTTTATTTTATTTACTTGATTTGTTTTCTCACCATTGCATTTATATTGACAATGGTGTATCGACCAAATATAATTCGATCGTAGATAAATAGGGCTGTTTATCCCCACCCCATATTGGTTTTTTTGTTTCCTTCACTCAAATGATGGGTTTGCCTTGCTGCATTTACTCTCATACAAGATGTATTTTATTAAGGAAAATCCAAAAATAATTTGCTAAAAAAAGGGTGGTCTGTCATAATTTTTTCATTTCGATTGGGAATATTTTTAATCCGATCTGCTCATTTTGGTATTTTGTGTTTTTAATTGATCAGAAAATCTTTCTTTTCTTTTCGATGTGTTGCTAGTTCAATGTTTTGATAGGGTCGTGCAGTGCAATTCAATTGATTTTTGTATTTCGATCGTATCTACATATCCTATTTATCCGGGTTGCTAACTCAACGGTAGAGTACTCGGCTTTTAAGTGCGACTATGATCTTTTACACATTTGGATGAAGCAACGAATTCGTCCAGACTATTGGTATAGTCTATAAGACCACGACTGATCCTCAAGGGTAATGAATGGAAAAAACAGCATGTCGTAATCAATTTATTATTTGAAATCAATTTATTATTTTATTCGATTTTCGATTTTATTAATTTATTGAATTTGAAATTGAAGTCAAAGTAGAACTTTGAGTTTATCCTTACCGGATCGTTACAGTTCCAAAAGATTGTTTTGATTTTTGGAAGGGGACAAAAGAAATTCACATTTACAGTTGGGTCTAGCGAATAAATGGATAGAGCTCTATGGCTCCAATTCTGGTAAAATAAAAAGCAACGAGCTTATGTTCTTAATTTGAATGATTACCCGATCTAATTAGACGTTAAAAATGGATTAGTGCCTAATGCGGGAAAGAGTGGGTTCTCCTGTGAGTGAACCATAGATTTTTTCTTTTTTTTTCAGAATCCTAATTATTCTTTATTATGGATTGTAGACGGATGTGTAGAAGAAACAGTATGTTGATAAAGAGAATTTATTCCAAAGTCAAAAGAGCAATTGGGTTGCAAAAATAAAGGATTTTTTCTCCTGTTGTAATTATAACGAACATAAACCAATTGGATAGAAAAGGAATGTAAAAAGATCTGTTGATTGGACTCCCCCTTTCTTTTCCGGGGTATATATTTTTTTCTTACTATAATGAAAAAACAAAACTCACTAGTATATACATAATACAATACATAATACCCTGTTCTGACCATATTGCACTATGTATGTATGATTTGATAAACCAAGAAAACCTCCTGCCTCTGGCTCAAGTAGAAATGTAAATGGAAGAATTACAAGAATATTTAGAAAAAGATAGATCTCGGCAACAACACTTCCTATACCCGCTTCTTTTTCAGGAGTATATTTACGCGTTTGCTCATGATCATGGTTTAAATGATTCGATTTTTTACGAACCCGTGGAAATTTTGGGTTATGACAATAAATCTAGTTCAGTACTTGTGAAACGTTTAATTATTCGAATGTATCAACAGAATTATTTGATTAATTCGGTTAATTATTCTAACCAAAATGGATTCGTTGGGCACAACAATTATTTTTATTCTCATTTTTTTTTTCAGATGATATCAGAAGGTTTTGCGGTCATTGTGGAAATTCCATTCTCGCTGCGATTAGTATCTTTTCCCGAAGAAAAAGAAATACCAAAATGTCAGAATTTACGATCTATTCATTCAATATTTCCCTTTTTAGAGGACAAATTATCACATTTAAATTATGTGTCAGATATACTAATACCCCATCCTATCCATTTGGAAATCTTGGTTCAAATCCTTCAATGCCGGATCCAAGATGTTCCATCTTTGCATTTATTGCGATTCTTTCTCCACGAATATCATAATTGGAATAGTCTCATTACTCCGAAAAAATCTATTTACGTTTTTTCAAAAGAAAATAAAAGACTATTTCGGTTCCTATATAATTCTTATGTATCTGAATGCGAATTTTTATTCGTTTTTCTTCGTAAACAATCTTTTTATTTACG